AGCAATTTATTCCTATGGAACATCTAGGAACAAGAAGATTTAATCGGAAATATCGACAAATTCTTGCGGAGTCCAAAGAAATGAAATAAAAAAAGACCCACTGTTCCAATTTCATCTCTATCGAATTTTAATATCAGAATAGTGGATATAGTCATGATTCAATGGGTCAGGTCCACTTACTTTTTCTTTTGTTGATTTCTAATCTTTACAATGGATTTGATTGGAATAGTGGAAAATAGGAATATTTGGCAATTCAAGAAATGACTTATCATTATTCATTCTCATTATTCATTATAATATAATAAACAAATGTTCAACTTTATAACTACTATACTCTAATTGAATTAGAATAAGTTATTATTCTAATTCAATTAGACAGTTGGTTACTTTTTTTTATTACAAATATCAACAATATCTCTATTCTCCGCTCAAATATGAATACTAAGACTGGAGTTTTATGAAAAAATCGAAAGCCCCTTATCGGATTTGAACCGATGACTTACGCCTTACCATGGCGTTACTCTACCGCTGAGTTAAAAGGGCGCGTTTGATTCAATTCCTGAATGAATCATTATGCGGATAAGATATATCTATGTACATATATTATATACATAAGTACATGCAATAGACTCATAGTAGCTGGTGGCCCATTCGGGAACGAGAAATTGGATTTCCCTAGCGAGTATAGGTTAAGAATGGTTTATTGATATTGAATTTGATAAATATCAATGCAATGAATTATTTCAAGACTGACTCTAATTACTTTTCTTTTATTGAATTGATCCCTATCAGAACGAAATTCACTTGATTGATACATGTACCTACCAATTCGACATAGATCCAAGATATTTCGTCGAATCATGTGATGAAGATATTCTATTTGTCCCCTGAAGCAAATTCTTAAAGAAAAAACAATTTTCGATAACTTGCCTCAGATTTATCGTTTGTTAATTTCCTGGCTTAGTGTGAGATAGGCATATCTCATCTTAACAACGAGTGAATCAATGAATGAAAGTGGAAGAAATGGAGTTTCACCCTTTTTCTGGCGGACAAGTCATTCCCCGAAAGGATCCTATCCTTCGTATTATTTTCTATTTCTATAGATAAATTTATCTATAGAAATTGATTATTATTTATTATATTTATTTAAATATTAATATTTAATATAGAATATTTAATAGAGTACTATCTAATAGAGTAATATCGATTTATAGATTTATATAATAGATTTATTAATAGATTTATATATAGAATGGCGCTTAGAATGAATGATTCATGAATAGAAATGACGAATCAAAAAATTCTATGGAATCATGAAAGGCAGAAAGATCCGTCGGATCTAGTCATACCATTACATTATATTGACAATTAAAAAAAACTGTTCATACTATGAGCATAGTATGATGGCGGTCGGGCAAGCATGCATGCCCCCATCGTCTAGTGGTTTAGGACATCTCTCTTTCAAGGAGGCAGCGGGGATTCGACTTCCCCTGGGGGTAGGGTACTACGAAAGGAAGTTGATCATGGATTATCAATAAGCCTAGAATTGATTCTTCCTGGGTCGATGCCCGAGCGGTTAATGGGGACGGACTGTAAATTCGTTGGCAATATGTCTACGCTGGTTCAAATCCAGCTCGGCCCAATAATTCGCTGATCCACCATGAAAGGAGGAATAAAAAAAAAAAAAAGAAAACTTTATGATATATCCCTACTTCTATTTATTTGTGCTCTATTTATTTTTATTTGTTCCCACAAATGCGGATCTTGCTAATGATCTAGATTCATATCAGGATCTGTAAGTATAAAGTCTAAGGAAAAGAGGAAAGAAAAAAAAGACTCTTTTTGTTCATTGAAAGATTGATTATCAATCGATTTGACAATAACGAAAGGATTAATCCATGTCGCTCTCACTAAAGTGCGTATCCATGTGGATATCAATATATCATTCGCGTCTATGTTACAACACGGCGATTCTAAATAGAAATGGTTTGAATGAAATCATAAGAATATGTATGCTATACACCTTATTTCCCTGGGATTGTAGTTCAATTGGTCAGAGCACCGCCCTGTCAAGGCGGAAGCTGCGGGTTCGAGCCCCGTCAGTCCCGACGGATCCAATAAACACTCAATTCATCTCTCCATTTTCTGTGAAAAAGAGGACAAGGAGCAGAATTTCATTCCCAACGGAAATCCTTATTTCTTTTTTTTTTTTGCTTTTTCGTTTCGCATTTCTCATCAAACAAATCCGGTAATTTCCATTACTTCAACTAGTACCGATTGGTGGGAGAGAGACATATGTGGATTAGTACAATTATTGGTAGCATCATATTCAGAATTCCAAGAGATACCGTACTGGGTCGGACTTTTTCGATTGTTCCCGATCCGTGTAATGGAATAGAATACCCTATGTTTCCTGGAAGCACATACACAAATGGAATTCATTTCTTGTACGCTACAAAATGAATTTAACATAGTTACCCTGATAGAATACTTTTCAGATTAAACCTATCTCTTTTTCCGGTTCCGATTGTGTGTAATCTCAGTTACTAATTTGAATTTGAAACAATTTATCTCATTCAAATTGCACACTGAACTTTTGATATATGCGTCCCAGTCCTAATCCAAGGAAAGAGGATATTAATAAAAGAAAGATCAAACAAGGATCCCGCCCAAGGGAATGAATCATTTTTTTTTCCTTTCGGATCCCATCGAAAAAAGAAAAAATTCGAAAATAGTGAATTTGATGGAATATTAGATCTTTTAGACTGGGACTCATCTTTATCACACTTCTTTGTCTTCCAAGAAAATTAGATCATTAAAAAAACGGAGTTTAGAACTTAACTCAGTCTTTTTTTTTCCATTTGACTTCTATTGTTTGTTTGGGTTTGTAACCAATGGAAGTGGAAAAACGGTCAGATGATACTTCATCAGATGATTGTACAAGGAAGGTGGTAGCTTATAGAAAAGAAAGAAAGAATGGAAAAGAATGATAAATAAAGGAATTCTTGATTAGATTAGATCAGGAATCCATTTTTGGATTCGGTATGGATAAAAGATCTTCCTATGTTATACTATTCAATTCTCGACGATGAATCGATTTGATAGCTCAGATATTGTTATTCATGATATTGATCTGATTCAATATCATCGAGATATAATTCATCTCATTGAATTTACAGGTGAAAGATTTCTCATCTCTATGGGATTAAATCCCGAGTTATTGCGAAGTAAAAAAAACGATGATATTATGGAAGTAAATATTCTTGCATTTATTGCTACTGCACTGTTCATTCTAGTTCCTACTGCTTTCTTACTTATCATTTACGTAAAAACAGTCAGTCAAAATGATTAATTTGAACGAAACTTGACTCCTTAGTTCTTATCAATGATTGAAGAAATAAAATCAAAAGGATTCCAATTTCGCGTCTTAAATGAAATGAGCGGACTAGAATCAGCAGTATTCTATGAGATCCGATAGTATGGTAGAAAGATTCATATATTTCTTTCTACCATACTATTTATTACTGTTATTGTAGTGTATAAAGTTGTACTGTATAAAGATAGAGGCTTAATATAGATCAATCTAAAATATGTATCTTCATATTCATATATGTAGATATCAATTACATATATGTAATGTATATAGCACCCCAATTCTATTTCTTTGCTTCATCTATTTGATTTGTATTGATTCCAATCAATCTGAAAAAATAGAAAGGCAACTCTTATGGTTCTAATTCCTAGATTTCTGATTATTTCCAATATGAATCCCGGTATCCATCGAAAGAATCAAATCAATGAAGGAAAAATTGTATAGGCATATATTAATAAAAAAAACCGAGTAATCTTTTTTTTTTGTTTTTTCGCATTCCGAAGAAGTAATTGATTGAGCCGTTGACAGATGATTCAAGGAGCTCTATGGGAACTTCTTCGGATTTCGAAAAGGAGTAACCCCATCGATTTGTAACGTTTGAACCATGATATGAAACGAGTTGATAAAGCATAAATCAAATTTATACAATAATAAAGTAAGTACGCAATATGTGACTTGCCCAAGGCAAGATCTTATTATGCGTAGTATCTCGTTGGACAATCACTATGTCTATGTTGTTTCCCATAGAAAGTGCGTATCCACTTAATAACAGAACTACTTTCTCTTTGAACAGTAAAGAGGGAAACAAATAAAAAGGGTCCGTTGTTCCTCGTTGTCCATATATAATTCTGGTAAGAGCCGGTTCACCGAAATAGAAAATTTAGCAAGAATTCGGTTGGAAGAAATTGCCTATCATTTGTATCCCCTTTACTTTCGAAATACGAACATGGGAATCATTGAAATATCTGTTTGATTGAAAGGGTATTATTCATATAATACATTACTCCACCAGAATCCAATGGAATTTCGAAATAAAGATATTTTTATTTAAATTGAATTAATATTTGAAAATGAATATTTTCAATTAAGAATTCAATAGTTAAAGTTCAAAACGAGAATGATTTATAAAACAATTGATACAGTTTGATTTGATTACTCAACTCAATTAGTAGTACCCTTAGAGTCCACTTCTTCCCCATACTACGAGTGAAAGGGAAAATGTAAAGACTACCATTAAAGCAGCCCAAGCGAGACTTACTATATCCATGTGAATTATGTCCCCTATCTCTATGAATATGAAGGAATTATTCCATTATTGCTCACTAATAATAGTGGAATCAATGGTGCAGAGTCAAAAAAAAAGGGGGGGATTCTGACCCAACACTATTGATGAACCAATCCAATAAATACATCTATAACAAGTTCGTATATGATTTCTAGTAGAATCGGGAAACATTAAGCACAAGCAAAATAAAATAGGCAGTGACACCCTTGGAAAGTATCAAGGGAGTGTTACTAATGGAACATGTAGGATAATAAAACCTATTGTTTCTTTTGTTGCCCTTCATAAGTAAAAGGCATAAAAATATGGAATCAAGATAGTATCTATCACATACCTCTATTTCCC